GCTAGCGTAGCTTAACTAAAGCATAACACTGAAGATGTTAAGACGGACCCTAGAAAGGCCCCGTAGGCACAAAGGCTTGGTCCTGACTTTACTGTCAACTTTGGCTAAATTTACACATGCAAGTCTCCGCCCCCCTGTGAGAATGCCCACAGCTTTCTGCCCGAAAACAAGGAGCCGGTATCAGGCACGCCCCCCGCAGCCCATGACACCTTGCTTAGCCACACCCTCAAGGGAATTCAGCAGTGATAGACATTAAGCCATAAGTGAAAACTTGACTTAGTTAAAGCCAAGAGAGCCGGTAAAACTCGTGCCAGCCACCGCGGTTATACGAGCGGCTCAAGCTGACAGACGTCGGCGTAAAGAGTGGTTAGGAAGACCTTAAACTAAAGCCGAACGCCCTCAGAACTGTTATACGTACCCGAGAGCAAGAAGCCCCACTACGAAAGTGGCTTTATACTCCCGACCCCACGAAAGCTGCGAAACAAACTGGGATTAGAGACCCCACTATGCCCAGCCCTAAACCTTGATAGCCCCCTTACATCCGCTATCCGCCCGGGTACTACGAGCACTAGCTTAAAACCCAAAGGACTTGGCGGTGCTTTAGATCCACCTAGAGGAGCCTGTTCTAGAACCGATAACCCCCGTTAAACCTCACCCTCTCTTGTCCTTCCCGTCTATATACCGCCGTCGTCAGCTTACCCTGTGAAGGAGTCACAGTAAGCAAAACTAACATAACTCAAAACGCCAGGTCGAGGTGTAGCATATGAGGGGGGAAGAAATGGGCTACATTTCCTATCATAGGAAATACGAACAATGTAATGAAATGTACATTAGAAGGAGGATTTAGCAGTAAGCAGAAAATAGAGCGTTCCGCTGAAATCGGCCCTGAAGCGCGCACACACCGCCCGTCACTCTCCCCAAGCCAACAGCATCCTATAAATAATATATTTTACCGGTAAAGGGGAGGCAAGTCGTAACATGGTAAGTGTACCGGAAGGTGCACTTGGAAAAATCAGAGTGTAGCTAAGCTAGAAAAGCATCTCCCTTACACTGAGAAGTCACCCGTGCAAGCCGGGTCACCCTGACGCCCAACAGCTAGCCCCCCCATCAACCCCAAACCTACCCTATTAATATCCCCAAATACACCATCCTCCCGATAACAAACCATTTTTCCACCTAAGTACGGGCGACGAAAAAGGACCCAAGAGCGACAGAGAAAGTACCGCAAGGGAAAGCTGAAAGAGTAATGAAACAATTCAGTAAAGCACTAAGAAGCAGAGACTACCCCTCGTACCTTTTGCATCATGATTTAGCTAGAAAACCTCAAGCAAAAAGCATTATAGTTTGACACCCCGAAACTAAGCGAGCTACTCCAAGGCAGTCTAATTTATAGGACCACCCCGTCTCTGTGGCAAAAGAGTGGGAAGAACTTCGAGTAGAGGTGATAGACCTACCGAGCCTAGTTATAGCTGGTTGCCTGAGAACTGAATAAAAGTTCAGCCCTTCAAATTCTTCATTCCAGTTGGTCTAAGACCTTCCCACCGAACAAAAGAAATTGAAGGAGTTAGTCAAAGGGGGTACAGCCCCTTTGAAACAAAATACAACTTTCTAAGGAGGGTAAAAATCATAACAACTCAAAGGTTTAATGTTCTAGTGGGCCTAAAAGCAGCCACCTACCCAGAAAGCGTTAAAGCTCAGACATTACCTAACAGCCTCCTAATAAAGATAATACAATTTCACCCCCCTAAACCTATTAGGCCGTTCCATAGAACTTATGGAAGCGTTCATGCTAATATGAGTAATAAGAGAAAATACCTCTCCCCGCACAAGTGTAACTCGGAACGAACCCTTCACCGACCATTAACGGCCCCAAAACAAAGAGGGCCCTAGGCAAAAAACAAACAACTAGAAAACCCCCTAGCTCTACACCGTTAACCCCACACTGGTGTGCAAACCAGGAAAGACTAAAAGAAAAAGAAGGAACTCGGCAAACACAAGCCTCGCCTGTTTACCAAAAACATCGCCTCTTGGACTCCAGGTATAAGAGGTCCCGCCTGCCCTGTGACTGTAAGTTTAACGGCCGCGGTATTTTGACCGTGCAAAGGTAGCGCAATCACTTGTCTTTTAAATGAAGACCTGTATGAACGGCATAACGAGGGCTTAACTGTCTCCTTTTTCCAGTCAATAAAATTGATCCCCCCGTGCAGAAGCGGGGATACTTACATAAGACGAGAAGACCCTATGGAGCTTTAGACGCCAGGACAGACCATGTTAAACGCCCCTTAAATAAAGGACAAAACTGATTGGCCCCTGTCCTAATGTCTTTGGTTGGGGCGACCGCGGGGAAACAAAAAACCCCCATGTGGACCGAGGGCACACCACCCCCACAACCCAGAGTTACAACTCCAAGTAACAGAACTTCTGACCAATAAGATCCGGCACATAGCCGATCAACGGACCGAGTTACCCTAGGGATAACAGCGCAATCCTCTTTTAGAGCCCATATCGACAAGAGGGTTTACGACCTCGATGTTGGATCAGGACATCCTAATGGTGCAGCCGCTATTAAGGGTTCGTTTGTTCAACGATTAAAGTCCTACGTGATCTGAGTTCAGACCGGAGCAATCCAGGTCAGTTTCTATCTATGTTACGATCTTTCCCAGTACGAAAGGACCGAAAAGAAGAGGCCCCTGTTCTCAATATGCCTCCCCCTTATCTATTGAAACCAACTAAAATAGATAAAAGGGCGTATCCCCTAGCCATAGAAAATGGCTTGTTAAAGTGGCAGAGCCCGGATATTGCAAAAGACCTAAACCCTTTCCACGGAGGTTCAAACCCTCCCTTTAACTATGCTCTCAACTCTAATTACCTCCCTCCTCAACCCCCTGATCCTCATCGTATTTGTTCTTCTAGCCGTTGCCCTCCTTACCCTCGTCGAACGAAAAGTCCTCGGCTACATACAATTACGAAAAGGCCCCAACGTTGTAGGCCCCTACGGCCTCCTCCAACCAATTGCAGACGGACTAAAACTTTTTTTAAAAGAACCCATTCGACCCTCCACCTCCTCCCCCATCCTTTTTCTTTTAACCCCCATACTAGCCCTCACCCTAGCACTTACCCTCTGAACTCCCATGCCCCTTCCTTTCCCTATAGCCGACCTCAACCTTGGCATCCTTTTTCTCCTTGCCCTCTCTAGCCTCGCAGTCTATTCGGTCCTTGGCTCAGGATGAGCCTCCAATTCAAAATATGCCTTAATCGGAGCCCTCCGAGCCGTCGCACAAACCATCTCCTACGAAGTCAGCCTAGGACTAATTCTTCTAAATACTATTATTTTTACTGGAGGCTTTACCCTACAAACATTTAACGTAGCCCAAGAAAGTGTATGACTAATTTTTCCCGCCTGACCTCTAGCCGCTATATGATACATTTCCACCCTTGCAGAAACAAACCGAGCCCCTTTTGACCTTACAGAAGGTGAATCCGAACTCGTCTCTGGCTTTAACGTAGAATATGCAGGAGGCCCTTTCGCCCTCTTTTTCCTCGCTGAGTACGCCAATATTCTCCTAATAAACACTCTCTCTGCAACCCTATTTCTAGGCGCTTCCGTCTTACACATAGCCCCCGAAATTACAACAACAAACCTTATAATGAAAGCCACCCTTCTCTCCGTCCTCTTCCTATGAGTTCGTGCCTCCTACCCCCGATTTCGTTATGACCAACTCATACATCTAATTTGAAAAAATTTCTTACCATTAACCCTTGCCCTAGTAATTTGACACCTCTCCCTTCCAATTGCACTAACAGGACTCCCCCCACAACTATAGGCCGGAGCTGTGCCTGAAATAAAGGGCCACTTTGATAGAGTGAACCATGAGGGTTAAATTCCCTCCAACTCCTTAGAAAGAAGGGACTCGAACCCAACCTGGAGAGATCAAAACTCTTAGTGCTTCCACTACACCACTTCCTAGTAAAGTCAGCTAAATAAGCTTTTGGGCCCATACCCCAAACATGTTGGTTAAACTCCTTCCTTCACTAATGAACCCTTACATCTTAACCATCCTTCTTTTTGGTTTAAGCCTTGGCACCACAATTACATTTACTAGCTCTCACTGACTTCTCGCCTGGATAGGCCTTGAAATAAACACACTAGCCATTATTCCCCTAATAGCCCAACACCACCACCCCCGCGCAATCGAAGCTACAACCAAGTATTTTTTAACCCAGGCTACTGCTGCAGCCACCCTCCTATTTGCAAGCGTCACCAACGCTTGACTAACAGGCCAATGAGAAATTCAACAAATTACGCACCCCCTTCCAAGCACCATAATTACCCTTGCTCTTGCCCTCAAAATTGGCCTAGCCCCTCTGCATGCTTGACTCCCCGAAGTTTTGCAGGGCCTGGACCTCACCACAGGCTTGATCCTTTCAACCTGACAAAAACTTGCCCCCTTTGCCCTAATTCTTCAAATCCAGCCCTCAAACCCAACCCTCCTCATCATCTTGGGCCTTACTTCCACCCTTATTGGAGGCTGAGGCGGATTAAACCAAACACAGCTCCGTAAAATTCTCGCATACTCGTCAATCGCTCATCTAGGCTGAATAATTCTTGTACTACAATTCTCCCCCTCTCTTACACTCCTCACCCTTCTAACCTACTTCGTCATAACATTCTCAACATTCCTCGTATTTAAGCTCAACAAGTCTACGAACATTAACACCCTTGCTACATCCTGAACAAAAACCCCCGCCCTAACAGCTCTTGCACCCCTCATTCTCCTCTCACTGGGCGGCCTCCCCCCTCTTACAGGCTTTATACCAAAATGACTAATCCTCCAAGAACTGACTAAACAAGGGCTCGCTCCCGCCGCAACCCTGGCAGCCCTTTCAGCCCTTCTTAGCCTGTACTTTTACCTCCGCCTCTCTTATGCAATATCCCTTACTATTTCCCCTAACAACCTCACAGGCACAACCCCCTGACGTTTTTCTTCCACTCAACTAACATATCCCCTCGCCACTTCAACTGCAATAACAATTTGCCTCCTCCCTCTCACCCCTGCCATCTCAACCTTACTAACCCCCTAAGGGACTTAGGATAGCACCCAGACCAAGGGCCTTCAAAGCCCTAAGCGGGAGTGAAAATCTCCCAGCCCCTGTTAAAACTTGCAGGACACTAACCCACATCTTCTGTATGCAAAACAGACACTTTAATTAAGCTAAAGCCTTACTAGACAGGAAGGCCTCGATCCTACAAACTCTTAGTTAACAGCTAAGCGCTTAAACCAACAAGCATCTGTCTAATCTTTCCCCCGCCCGCCTCTAAAAGGGCGGGGGAAAGCCCCGGCAGGGTCTAACCTGCCACTTCGGATTTGCAATCTGACATGTATAACACCTCGAGGCTTGATAAGAAGAGGGCTTGAACCTCTGTGCATGGGGCTACAATCCACCGCTTAACGCTCAGCCATCTTACCTGTGGCAATCACACGTTGATTTTTCTCAACTAATCACAAAGACATCGGCACCCTTTATCTAGTATTTGGTGCTTGGGCCGGAATAGTAGGAACCGCACTTAGCCTCCTAATTCGGGCAGAATTAAGCCAGCCCGGCGCTCTCCTCGGAGACGACCAGATCTATAATGTAATTGTTACAGCACATGCTTTTGTAATAATTTTCTTTATAGTAATGCCAATCATAATTGGAGGCTTTGGAAACTGACTAGTACCCCTTATGATTGGTGCACCAGACATAGCCTTCCCTCGAATAAATAACATGAGCTTCTGACTCCTTCCCCCCTCATTTCTCCTTCTCCTTGCCTCCTCTGGGGTTGAAGCAGGCGCTGGTACGGGGTGAACTGTCTACCCCCCACTTTCAGGCAATCTCGCCCACGCAGGGCCTTCTGTCGACTTAACTATCTTCTCCCTTCACCTAGCCGGGGTGTCCTCTATTCTTGGTGCAATTAATTTTATTACAACAATTATTAACATGAAACCCCCTGCCATTTCTCAGTATCAAACACCTCTCTTTGTGTGATCTGTCCTAATTACTGCCGTATTGCTTCTTCTATCCCTCCCCGTTCTTGCCGCCGGCATCACAATACTCCTTACAGACCGAAACCTCAACACAACCTTCTTTGATCCTGCCGGAGGCGGAGACCCCATCCTTTACCAACATCTATTCTGATTCTTTGGTCACCCTGAAGTTTATATTTTGATTCTTCCCGGCTTTGGTATAATCTCACATATTGTTGCGTACTATGCAGGCAAAAAAGAACCCTTCGGTTATATGGGCATGGTCTGAGCCATAATGGCCATCGGCCTCCTAGGATTTATTGTCTGAGCCCACCACATGTTTACTGTAGGGATGGACGTAGACACACGAGCTTACTTTACTTCCGCCACAATAATTATTGCTATCCCAACCGGAGTAAAAGTCTTCAGCTGACTAGCCACTCTGCACGGCGGCTCAATTAAATGAGAAACCCCTCTCTTATGAGCACTAGGCTTCATTTTTCTATTTACGGTGGGGGGACTAACCGGAATCGTCCTAGCCAACTCATCCCTAGACATTATGCTTCACGATACATATTATGTTGTTGCCCATTTCCACTATGTCCTCTCAATAGGAGCCGTATTCGCCATCGTTGCTGGCTTCGTCCACTGATTCCCCCTATTCTCAGGGTACACACTGCACAACACCTGAACTAAAATTCACTTCGGAGTTATATTTGCAGGTGTCAATCTTACTTTCTTCCCTCAGCACTTCCTCGGCTTAGCTGGAATGCCTCGCCGATACTCCGACTACCCCGACGCCTACGCCCTTTGAAATTCAGTCTCTTCAATTGGCTCAATAATTTCCCTGGTTGCAGTAATTATGTTTCTGTTTATTATTTGAGAAGCATTCGCCGCTAAACGAGAAGTCTTATCAGTAGAACTCACAGCGACAAACGTAGAATGACTTCACGGTTGCCCTCCTCCTTACCACACCTTCGAAGAACCAGCCTTTGTCCAAGTCCAACAGGCTTAATTAGACTACGAAAAACCTCACTAACGAGAAAGGGAGGAATTGAACCCCCATGAACTGGTTTCAAGCCAGTCACATAACCACTCTGTCACTTTCTTCATAAGACACTAGTAAAGTTGGCTATTACATTGCTTTGTCAAGGCAAAATTGTGGGTTAAAACCCCGCGTGTCTTACAACAATGGCACATCCCTCTCAACTAGGTTTTCAAGATGCAGCTTCCCCTGTAATAGAAGAACTTCTTCACTTCCACGACCACGCCTTAATAATTGTTTTTCTAATTAGCACCCTCGTGCTTTATATTATTGTGGCCATAGTAACAACCAAACTAACTAACAAATTCATCCTAGATTCTCAAGAAATCGAAATCATTTGAACCCTTCTCCCAGCTATTATTCTGATTCTTATTGCCCTCCCCTCCTTACGCATCCTCTACCTTATAGACGAGATTAATGACCCGCACCTTACAATCAAGGCTATAGGCCACCAATGATATTGAAGCTATGAGTATACTGATTATGAGGACCTCGGTTTCGACTCGTATATAATTCCCACACAAGACCTAGCCCCCGGCCAATTTCGCCTTCTGGAAGCAGACCACCGAATAGTAGTTCCAGTTGAATCCCCCATTCGAATCCTAATTTCTGCCGAAGACGTACTCCACTCCTGAGCCGTCCCAAGTCTGGGAGTAAAAATAGACGCCGTCCCTGGCCGCCTAAACCAAACAGCATTTATCGCATCCCGCCCCGGAGTCTTTTATGGCCAATGCTCTGAAATTTGTGGTGCCAACCACAGTTTTATACCTATCGTAGTAGAGGCAGTTCCGCTAGAACACTTTGAAAACTGATCATCCTTAATACTTGAAGACTCTTCGCTAAGAAGCTAAATAGGGAATAGCGTTAGCCTTTTAAGCTAAAGACTGGTGACCCCCGCCCACCCCTAGCGAAATGCCACAACTTAACCCCACACCTTGATTTGCCATTCTAATTTTCTCCTGATTAGTCTTTCTAACAGTCATTCCCCCAAAAGTCCTAGCGCACACTTTTCCAAACGACCCCACCCTTCAAAGCACAGAAAAACCCAAAACAGAGCCCTGAAGCTGACCATGACATTAAGTTTTTTTGACCAATTTATGAGCCCCACGTACCTGGGAATCCCCTTAATTGCTCTCGCCCTCAGCTTACCCTGAATTCTCTACCCTAAACCCACCCCCCGCTGACTAAACAACCGCGTAATCACACTCCAGGGCTGATTTATTAGCCGTTTTACCCAACAAATTTTTCAGCCCCTAAGCTTAGGGGGCCATAAATGAGCCACCCTCCTCGCCTCCCTCATACTCTTTCTTATTACCTTAAACATACTTGGTCTTCTCCCCTATACCTTTACCCCTACAACACAACTCTCCCTTAACATAGCCTTTGCCGTCCCCCTCTGACTTGCAACAGTTATTATTGGTATGCGTAACCAGCCCACCCATGCCCTAGGACACCTACTACCAGAAGGTACCCCCACACTCCTAATTCCTGTTCTAATTATTATCGAGACAATTAGCCTGTTCATCCGCCCCCTTGCACTTGGAGTTCGATTAACCGCTAACCTCACAGCTGGCCACCTTTTAATTCAACTCATTGCCACCGCTGCTTTTGTACTACTCCCCCTCATACCTGCGGTGGCAATTCTTACCGCAATATTACTATTTCTCCTGACCCTTCTAGAAGTAGCAGTAGCCATAATTCAAGCCTATGTCTTTGTTCTTCTCTTAAGCCTCTACCTACAAGAAAACGTTTAATGGCCCATCAAGTACACGCATATCACATAGTTGACCCCAGCCCATGACCCCTAACAGGCGCAGTAGGCGCTCTTCTCCTAACCTCCGGTTTAGCAATCTGAATACACTTCCATAATATAACCCTATTGGCCCTAGGCCTAATTCTGCTCCTCCTAACTATGTACCAGTGATGACGAGACATTATCCGAGAAGGAACATTCCAAGGACACCACACCCCTCCTGTCCAAAAAGGCCTCCGGTACGGAATAATCCTCTTTATTACCTCAGAAGTTTTCTTCTTCCTAGGCTTCTTCTGAGCCTTCTATCACGCCAGCCTTGCCCCCACTCCTGAGCTAGGAGGCTGCTGACCCCCTACAGGAATCACCCCTTTAGACCCCTTCGAAGTGCCACTACTCAACACAGCCGTCCTGCTAGCCTCAGGAGTTACAGTCACCTGAGCACACCACAGCATCATAGAAGGCCATCGAAAAGAAGCAATCCAATCCCTCGCCCTAACCATTCTTCTAGGCTTCTATTTTACCTTCCTTCAAGCCATAGAGTACTACGAAGCCCCCTTTACAATTGCAGACGGAGTATATGGCTCCACCTTCTTCGTAGCAACCGGTTTTCACGGACTCCACGTAATCATTGGCTCTACCTTCCTGGCCATCTGCCTCCTACGACAAGTCCTTTACCATTTTACATCCGACCACCACTTTGGCTTTGAAGCAGCCGCCTGATACTGACACTTCGTAGACGTTGTTTGACTATTCCTATACATCTCAATTTACTGATGAGGCTCATATCTTTCTAGTATTAAAACTAGTACACGTGACTTCCAATCACTAAGTCTTGGTTAAACCCCAAGGAAAGATAATGAATTTAGTCACAACAATACTCATTATTTCTATTGCCCTCTCTACTATTCTCGCTATTATTTCCTTTTGACTCCCCCAAATAACCCCTGACCATGAAAAACTTTCCCCCTACGAATGTGGCTTCGACCCCCTAGGGTCTGCTCGCCTGCCCTTCTCCCTTCGCTTCTTCCTCGTCGCAATCCTCTTCCTCCTATTTGACTTAGAAATCGCTCTACTCCTCCCCCTTCCCTGAGGAGACCAGCTCTCCTCTCCCCTCATAACATTTACCTGAGCCTTTACTGTTCTTGTCTTATTAACCCTCGGCCTAATTTATGAATGACTCCAAGGCGGCCTAGAATGGGCTGAATAGGCTGTTAGTTTAAGAAAAACCCTTGATTTCGGCTCAAGAGCTTGTGGTTAAAGTCCATAGCCGCCTAATGACTCCTACACACTTCGCCTTTTCCTCAACCTTTCTTCTGGGCCTAGCAGGCCTAGCATTCCACCGAACCCACCTTCTTTCCGCCCTCCTATGTTTAGAAGGCATAATACTTTCCCTCTTTATTGCCCTCTCCATATGAACCCTTCAGCTTAATTCCACTAGCTTTTCAGCCTCCCCCATACTTCTCCTGGCTTTTTCAGCCTGTGAAGCAGGGGCCGGTCTCGCACTACTCGTCGCCACTGCCCGCACCCACGGAACAGACCGACTCCAGAGCCTAAATCTTCTACAATGCTAAAAATTCTCCTCCCCACTATTATGCTTATCCCCACTATTTGAGCCATTCCCGCCAAACACCTCTGATCCGCCGCCCTTTCCTACAGCTTAGTCATTTCCTTAATTAGCTTAACCTGGTTAAAATCATCCGCAGAATCAGGCTGGTCCTTCCTTGGCCCTTACATGGCAACTGACCCCCTCTCCACCCCCCTCCTCACACTAACCTGTTGACTTCTTCCCCTAATAATTCTTGCAAGCCAAAACCACACAGCATCTGAACCTTTCTCCCGCCAACGAACCTACATTATTCTCCTTACATCCCTACAAATTTTCCTCATTATAGCCTTCAGTGCAACCGAAGTAATTATGTTTTATATTATATTTGAAGCCACCCTCATCCCAACCCTAGTAATTATTACTCGCTGAGGAAATCAGACAGAACGACTAAACGCGGGCACTTACTTTCTATTCTATACACTAGCAGGCTCCCTCCCCCTACTCATCGCCCTTTTACTTCTCCAAAACAGTACTGGAACCCTATCCCTCCTGACACTGCAATATGCCCCTTCCATACAACTTTCCTCTTTTGCCGACAAACTATGATGAGCCGCTTGTTTACTCGCCTTTCTAGTAAAAATACCCCTCTATGGAGCCCACCTTTGACTTCCCAAAGCACACGTTGAAGCCCCAATCGCCGGCTCCATAGTACTAGCCGCAGTTTTACTAAAACTAGGAGGCTACGGAATAATACGTATAATAATTATACTAGAACCCCTCACCAAAGAACTCAGCTACCCCTTTATTATTTTTGCCCTCTGAGGGGTGATTATAACAGGCTCCATCTGTCTCCGCCAAACAGATTTAAAGTCTCTAATTGCTTACTCCTCAGTAAGCCACATAGGCCTCGTAGCAGCAGGCATTCTAATCCAAACCCCCTGAAGCTTTACAGGCGCTCTCATTCTAATAATTGCACACGGCCTGACTTCCTCCGCCCTCTTCTGTCTAGCTAATACAAATTACGAACGAACACACAGCCGAACCATAATTCTAGCCCGAGGGCTTCAAGTGATCTTACCCCTAATAGCCGCATGGTGATTTATTGCCAGCCTTGCAAACCTTGCCCTTCCCCCCCTCCCAAACTTAATGGGGGAACTAATAATTATTACCTCCTTATTCCACTGATCTTGATGAACGATTGCACTCACCGGGACGGGGACCCTAATTACCGCAGGCTACTCCCTGTATATGTTTCTCATAACACAACGAGGGCCCCTATCAGCACATATTATTTCCCTCGACCCAACACATTCCCGAGAACACCTACTCCTGGCCCTCCATCTCCTCCCCCTGATTCTCCTAATCTCCAAGCCCGAACTAATCTGAGGGTGGACTGCCTGTAGGTATAGTTTAACAAAAACATTAGATTGTGATTCTAAAAACAGAGGTTAAAACCCCCTTATCCACCGAGAGAGGTAGTCAACAACAAAAACTGCTAATTTTTGCCCCTTAGGTTAAACTCCTGAGCTCACTCGCCCCGCTTCTAAAGGATAACAGCTCATCCGTTGGTCTTAGGAACCAAAAACTCTTGGTGCAAATCCAAGTAGCAGCTATGCACCTCACCCCCACCATAATAACCACCAGCCTAACTCTCATTTTCTTACTTCTTACATTTCCCGTCCTCTCCTCCCTTTCTCCCCGCCCTCTTCCTGCCAACTGAGCCCTGACCCAAGTTAAAACAGCAGTAAAATGAGCCTTTTTTACTAGCATTCTCCCTCTCTGCCTCTTCCTCAACGAAGGCGCAGAGACAATTATCACCAGCTGGACTTGAATAAACACCCACACTTTTGACATCAACATCAGCCTCAAATTTGATATTTATTCAATCATCTTCACCCCCGTCGCCCTTTACGTCACGTGGTCAATCCTAGAATTTGCCTCCTGATATATACACGCCGACCCATACATAAACCGATTCTTTAAGTACTTACTAATTTTCCTCATTGCCATAATTATCCTTGTAACCGCAAACAATATATTCCAGCTATTCATCGGCTGAGAAGGGGTTGGAATTATATCTTTTCTCCTTATCGGCTGATGATATGGCCGCACAGACGCAAACACTGCTGCCCTTCAGGCAGTGATCTATAACCGAGTCGGAGATATTGGTTTAATTTTTGCTATAGCTTGAATTGCGACCTCCCTTAACTCTTGAGAGATACAACAAATATTTACACTATCCAAAGACTTTGACCTAACCTACCCCCTCATTGGCCTCATTATTGCTGCTACTGGCAAATCCGCCCAATTCGGCCTCCATCCATGGCTCCCTTCTGCCATAGAAGGTCCTACACCGGTCTCTGCCCTACTGCACTCAAGCACCATAGTCGTAGCAGGTATTTTTCTCCTCATCCGTATAAGCCCTATGCTAGAAAACAACCAAACTGCCCTAACTACCTGCCTTTGCCTAGGGGCCCTCACCACACTCTTTACCGCAACCTGTGCCCTCACCCAAAATGACATTAAAAAAATCGTTGCTTTCTCAACATCAAGTCAACTAGGCCTAATAATAGTCACAATCGGACTCAACCAACCCCAACTTGCCTTCCTTCACATCTGCACCCACGCATTCTTTAAAGCTATGCTTTTCCTCTGCTCAGGGTCTATTATTCACAGCCTAAACGACGAACAAGACATCCGAAAAATAGGAAGCATACATTACCTGACCCCTTTTACATCTTCCTGCTTGACCATCGGAAGTCTGGCTCTCACCGGGACTCCCTTCCTAGCAGGCTTCTTTTCAAAAGATGCCATCATTGAAGCCCTTAGCACATCCTACCTAAACGCCTGAGCCCTCTTCCTCACCCTCCTAGCCACTTCCTTCACCGCTATCTACAGCCTCCGAGTTGTTTTCTTTGTCTCAATAGGACACCCCCGCTTCAGCCCACTCTCTCCTATTAACGAAAATAACTCAACAGTTATTAATCCTATCAAACGCCTAGCCTGAGGAAGCGTCATCGCCGGCCTCCTAATCACCTCTAACATCACCCCCCTAAAAACACCAGTTATGTCTATACCTTTTCTTCTCAAAGCTGCCGCCCTCATAGTAACTATTATTGGCCTTCTTACCGCACTAGAACTTGCCTCCCTAACCAACAAACAATATAAACCAACTCCAAAGCTCCCTCCCCATCATTTTTCTAACATACTAGGATTTTTCCCAATAATCGTCCACCGCCTCCCCCCTAAACTAAGCCTAACCCTAGGACAAGCCATCGCCTCCCAAGCGGTTGACCAAACATGGCTAGAGAAAATCGGCCCAAAAGCAACCGCCTCCCTCAGCCTCCCTCTAATTACAACAACCAACAATATTCAACAAGGTATAATCAAAACCTATCTCTCCCTCTTCTTCTTCACCTTCGGCCTGGCTCTTCTACTATTACTTTATTAAACAGCTCGAAGAGCTCCCCGACTTAGACCCCGTGTCAACTCCAACACCACAAACAACGTTAACAACAACACTCAAGCCCCTGTAACCAAAACACCCCCGCCAGCCGAATACATCAAAGCTACCCCTCCAACATCCCCCCGAAAGACCGAAAACTCAGCAAATTCGTCAGCTGAAACTCAGGCCCCCTCATATCACCCCCCTCAAAACAAGCCCGCTGCCGCACACACCCCCAACACATAAGCTATTATTACCCCCAGAATAGGCCAACTCCCTCAGCCCTCCGGATAAGGCTCAGCAGCTAACGCTGCCGAATATGCAAACACCACCAATATTCCCCCCAAGTAAATCAAAAATAAAATTAAAGATAAAAAAGACCCTCCATGCCCCACCAATGCCCCACACCCCATGCCTGCTACCACAACCAGCCCCAACGCCGCAAAATACGGCGAGGGGTTAGAAGCAACCGCCGCAAGTCCCAACACCAGCCCTAATAGAAAGATAAACATAATGTAAACCATAGTTTCTGCCAGGATTTTAACCAGGACTAATGACTTGAAAAACCACCGTTGTTATTCAACTACAAAAACAATAATGGCCAACCTCCGAAAAACCCATCCCCTCCTAAAAATTGCAAACGACGCACTAGTTGACCTCCCAGCCCCTTCAAACATCTCCGTTTGATGAAACTTTGGGTCTCTACTAGGACTCTGTCTCGCCGCCCAAATTCTGACAGGCCTCTTCCTAGCCATACACTACACCTCCGACATTGCCACCGCCTTTTCCTCCGTTGCCCACATCTGTCGTGACGTCAACTACGGCTGACTCATCCGAAATATGCACGCTAACGGCGCATCTTTCTTCTTCATTTGCATTTACCTCCACATTGGCCGAGGCTTGTACTATGGCTCCTACTTATATAAAGAAACCTGAAATATTGGAGTTATTCTTCTCCTTTTAACTATAATGACAGCTTTCGTAGGCTACGTCCTCCCGTGAGGACAAATATCGTTTTGAGGCGCCACTGTCATTACAAACCTTCTCTCCGCAGTCCCTTACATCGGCAATTCTTTAGTCCAATGAATCTGAGGGGGGTTTTCCGTAGACAATGCCACCCTAACTCGCTTTTTCGCCTTTCACTTCCTCCTTCCCTTCATTATTGCAGCTGCAACAATAGTTCACCTTATTTTTCTACACGAAACCGGATCTAACAACCCCACAGGCCTAAACTCAGACTCCGACAAAATCTCTTTTCATCCTTACTTCTCCTACAAGGACCTGCTAGGTTTTGCAGTCCTTTTAATTGCCCTCATCTCTCTAGCCCTTTTCTCCCCTAATCTGCTCGGAGACCCCGATAACTTCACCCCTGCAAACCCCCTAGTTACCCCACCCCACATCAAGCCTGAATGATACTTCTTATTTGCCTACGCCATCCTCCGCTCAATTCCTAATAAACTTGGAGGAGTCCTCGCCCTCCTATTTTCGATCCTTGTATTAATAGTTGTTCCCATTCTTCACACCTCTAAACAACGAGGCTTAACCTTCCGCCCTATTACACAATTTCTTTTCTGGCTTCTAGTTGCGGACGTCGCCATCCTCACCTGAATTGGAGGCATACCCGTTGAACACCCCTTCGTTATTATTGGGCAAATTGCATCTTTCCTCTACTTTTTCCTTTTTCTCGTCCTCGCCCCCCTCACCGGCTGACTAGAAAACAAAATCCTTGAATGACACTGCATTAGTAGCTCAGCGCCAGAGCGCCGGTCTTGTAAACCGGACGTCGAAGGTTAAAGTCCTTCCTACTGCTTCAAAGAAAGGGGGTTTTAACCCCTGCCCCTAGCTCCCAAAGCTAAGATCCTAACTAGACTATTCCTTGCCGAGCTCTGCCCTTAATGTAAACGCAGTGCATATATGTATTATCCCCATTATTTTATATCAAACATATCCTATATATAAATACATAAAATTCTATAAAACATACCTTTGTCCCCCACCCATTTGCTAGGTCCATACCACTAAGAAGTACATAAACCATAACTAATATATTTCAACATACTCTTGTCTAATCACTAAACGATAGTTTAAGACCGACCACAACTCTCACATCGTCAAGATATACCAAGTACTCAACATCCTATTCATTAACAACAATTTAATGTAGTAAGAGCCCACCATCAGTTGATTTCTCAATGTTAACGGTTCTTGAAGGTGAGGGACAATTATTCGTGGGGGTTTCACTACTGAATTATTCCTGGCATCTGGTTCCTATTTCAGGTTCAATAATTGTTATAATTCCCCATACTTTCATTGACGCTTGCATAAGTTAATGGTGGTAATACATACTCCTCGTTACCCACCATGCCGAGCATTCTTTCCAGAGTGTGGGGGGTTCCTTTTTTTTTTCTCCTTTCATTTAGCATCTCAGAGTGCAGGCACAAATGACAGACAAGGTTGAACATTTTCCTTGCTTGGACAGAAATGGTATGAATGGTAGTAGGATATAATAGAAGAATTGCATAACTGATATCAAGAGCATAAAGTTTAATCAGATATTTAATTTTCTCCTAACTTTCCTATATCCCCCCCGGTTTCTGCGCGTTAAACCCCCCCTACCCCCCCATAACTCCTAAGATCTCTAAGACTCCTGTAAACCCCCCGGAAACAGGAAAAGCTCTAGAAGCGACTTTCGCACTCAATATGTACAGACATGTATATTACTTATATATTGTTTGATGTGTATATTACACTATTGCAATATTGCACAT